ACAAGTGATTGCCGAAATCCGTTCGGGAACATATACTTTGAGTTTTAAAGAGAGGGTTCGAAAACATATTTATTCCGACTCAGAGGGCGAAATGTACTGGAGTACTGACGTCTCCCATGCACCTGAATTTATATATAGTAATGTACATCTCTTACCAAAAACAAGCCATCTATGGATATTATCAGGAGGTTCATCCAAATCCAGTATAATTCCCTTTTCGATACACAAGGATCAAGATCAAATGAACGTTCATTCTCTTTCTGTCGAACAAAGATATATTTCTAGCCCTTCAGTAAATAATGATCACGTTAAACAAAAATTCTTTAGTTCAGATTTTTCAGGTAAAAAGGAAGGTAGGATTCCTGATTATTTAGAACTTAATCGAGCCATATGTACTAGCTATTGTAATCTCATATCTTCGGCTATTATCCACGGGAATTCTGATTTATTGGCAAAGAGGCGAAGAAATAGATTCATCATCCCATTCCAATCGATTCAAGAACGAGAGAAAGAACTAATGCCCCACTCCAGTATTTCAATTGAAATACCCATAAATGGTATTTTCTGTAGAAATAGTATTTTTGCTTTTTTCGACGATCCCCAATACCGAAGAAAGAGTTCAGGAATTACTAAATATGGGACTATGGGGGTGCATTCAATTGTCAAAAAAGAAGATTTGATTGAGTATCAAGGAGTCAAAGAATTTAAGCCAAAATACCAAATGAAAGTAGATCGCTTTTTTTTCATTCCAGAGGAAGTGTATATTTTCCCCGAATCTTCTTCCCTAATGGTACGGAATAATAGTATCATTGGAGGAGATACACAAATTACTTTAAATACAAGAAGTCGAGTGGGCGGATTGGTCCGAGTGGAGAAAAAAAAAAAAAAAATAGAACTTAAAATCTTTTCTGGAGATATCCATTTTCCGGGAGAGGCGGATAAGATATCCCGACACAGTGGTATCTTGATACCACCAGGAACGGTAAAAACAAAGTCTAAGGATTCCTTAGAAGTGAAAAGTTGGATATATGTCCAACTTTTCACACCTACCAAGAAAAAGTATTTTGTTTTTGTTCGCCCAGTAGTCATATTCGAAATAGCGGATGGTATAAATTTAGAAAGACTTCTCCTCCAAGCCCCATTGCAGGAAAAGGATAATCTGAAGCTTCGAGTTGTCAATTATATTCTTTATGGAAATGGTAAACCACGTCAGGGAATTTCTGACACAAGTATTCAACTAGTTCGGACTTGTTTAGTCTTGAATTGGGATCAAGACAAAAAAAATTCTTTTATCGAGGGGGCCCAAGCTTCTGTTGTTGAAGTAAATACAAAGGGTCTGATTCGTGATTTTCTAAGAATCAACTTAATGAAATCCCCTATTTCATATATCAGCAGAAAAAGGAATGATCCATCAGGGTCAGGATTGGTCTCTGATAATGGGTTAGATCGCCCCAATATTAATCCATTTTCTTCCGTTTATTCCAAGGCAAGATCACTTAAAAAAAATCAAGGAACTCTTAGTACGTTGTTGAATAGAAATAACGAATGTCAATCGTTGATGATTTTGTCATCATCTAATTGTTTTCGAATGGATCTATTCAATGGTGTAAACTCTCACAATGTAATAAAAGAAACAATTAAAGGAAATCCTATAATTCCACTTAGGAATTTGTTGGGCCCCTTAGGAATAGCCCTTCAATTTGCGAATTTTTATTCATTTTACCATTTCATAACTCATAATCCGATTTCCGTAACTAAATATCTGAAACTTAACAATTTAAAACAGACTTTTCAAGTATTTAAATATTATTTAATGGATGAAAAGGAGAGAATTGTTAATCCCGATCCATGCAGTAAGAGTGTTTTGAATCCATTCAATTTGAAGTGGTATATTCGCCGTCATAATTATTATCATAATTCTTGTGAAGAAAGATTGACAATAATTAGCCCGGGGCAGTTTATTTGTGAAAATATATATATGGCCAAAAACGGACCACACCTAAAATCGGGCCAAGTTATAATTGTTTACGTTGACTATGTAGTAATAAGATCGGCTAATCCTTATTTGGCCACTCCGGGGGCAACTGTTCACGGCCATTATGGAGAAATCCTTTATGAAGGAGATACGTTAGTTACATTTATATATGAAAAATCGAGATCTGGTGATATAACACAGGGTCTTCCAAAAGTGGAACAGGTGTTAGAAGTGCGTTCAATTGATTCAATATCGATAAACTTAGAAAAGAGAGTTGAGAGTTGGAAGGGGTGTATAACAAGAATTCTTGGAATTCCTTGGGGATTCTTGATTGGTGCTGAGTTAACTCTAGCGCAAAGTCGTATCTCTTTGGTTAATAAGATCCAAAAGGTTTATCGATCCCAGGGGGTGCAGATCCATAATAGGCATATCGAAATTATTGTACGTCAAATAACATCAAAAGTCTTGGTTTCAGACGATGGAATGTCTAATGTTTTTTTACCCGGAGAACTTATTGGATTATTGCGAGCGGAACGAACAGGACGCGCTTTGGAGGAAGCGATCTGTTACCGAGCCATATTATTGGGAATAACAAGAGCATCTTTGAATACTCAAAGTTTCATATCCGAGGCGAGTTTTCAAGAAACTGCTCGCGTTTTAGCAAAAGCCGCTCTCCGCGGTCGTATTGATTGGTTGAAAGGCCTGAAAGAAAACGTTGTTTTAGGTGGTAGGATACCCGTCGGTACCGGATTCAAAAGATTAGTGCACCGCGCAAAGCAATATAAGAGTATTGCTTTGAAAATCAAAAAAAAGAATTTATTCGAGGGGGAAAGGAGAGATATCTTGTTCCACCACCGAGAATTATTTGATTCGTGCATTTCAAAAATTTCTATGATCCAGCAGAACAATCATTTATAGGATTTAATGATTCCTAAGAGGGGATTTATCCTTTTAACTATCGATTGTCTTGTGATTTGTTAGATGGGATTTGTGTTAATAATAATAAAGAAATAAAGATAATACGTAATAGACAGACATTAATCGCTTCGTTCGTATATCAATGTCCAATTTCCGGGAAAAGGGAAAGTTCCGTCGGAACAATTATTTATTTCAGGGTGCCCCGTTCTTTTTTTTTTTAAAAAAAGAGAGGGAGAAAGTGTGGGGAGAAATGAGAAGAAGATATTGGAACATTAATTTGGAGGAGATGCTGGAAGCAGGAGTTCATTTTGGTCATGGGACTAGAAAATGGGATCCAAGAATGGCACCTTATATTTCTGCAAAGCGTAAAGGTATTCATATTACAAATCTTACTCGAACTGCTCGTTTTTTATCAGAAGCTTGTGATTTAGTTTTTGATGCAGCAAGTAGCCGAAAACAATTCTTAATTGTTGGTACCAAAAAGAAAGCAGCTGATTCAGTAGCGCGAGCTGCAATAAGGGCTCGGTGTCATTATGTTAATAAAAAATGGCTCGGCGGGATTTTAACGAATTGGTCCACTACAGAAACGAGACTTCAAAAGTTCAGGGACTTGAGAATGGAACAAAAAACAGGAAGACTAAACCGCCTTCCGAAGGGGGATGCGGCTCGATTGAAGAGACAGTTATCTGACTTGAAAACATATCTGGGGGGGATTAAATATATGACGGGTTTACCCGATATTGTAATAATTCTTGATCAGCAAGAAGAATATACGGCTCTTCGAGAATGTCTCACTTTGGGAATTCCAACGATTTGTTTAATTGATACAAACAGTGACCCGGATCTGGCAGATATTTCGATTCCAGCGAATGATGACGCTATTGCTTCAATCCGATTAATTCTTAACAAATTAATATTTGCAATTTGTGAGGGTCGTTCTAGTTATATACGAAATCCCTGATTATTATAAGATAAATAAATATAATAATAAGATAAATAAATAATTTTGTGAACTATATGAATTTATGGAATTGGTTCTTATTTCTGAATCGCACAAAAACAAAAGAGATAAAAAGAACTGGGGATATTCTGTGATTAGTTGTTATTCAAAATAGAAAATAAAAATGGACAACGTTAAAAAAAAAAAGATAGTTGAATCAAAATAATTCCTTTTTTTTTTCATTCAGAGGGCAATATGAATGTTCTATCATGTTCCATCAACACATTAAAGGGGCTATATGATGTATCCGGTGTGGAAGTAGGCCAGCATTTCTATTGGAAAATAGGGGGGTTTCAAGTCCATGCTCAAGTACTTATTACGTCTTGGGTTGTAATTGCTATTTTATTAGGGTCATCTATTGTAGCTGTTCGGAATCCACAAACCATTCCGACTAATGGCCAGAATTTCTTCGAATATGTCCTTGAATTCATTCGAGACGTGAGCAAAACTCAGATTGGAGAGGAATATGGTCCATGGGTTCCTTTTATTGGAACTCTCTTTCTATTTATTTTTGTTTCTAATTGGTCTGGGGCCCTTTTACCTTGGAAAATCATAGAGTTACCTCATGGAGAGTTGGCTGCACCTACGAATGATATAAATACTACTGTGGCTTTAGCTTTACTTACGTCAGTAGCCTATTTTTATGCCGGCCTTAGCAAAAAAGGATTAGGTTATTTTGGTAAATACATTCAACCAACTCCGATCCTTTTACCCATTAACGTTTTAGAAGATTTCACAAAACCCTTATCACTTAGCTTTCGACTTTTCGGAAATATATTAGCGGATGAATTAGTAGTTGTTGTTCTTGTTTCTTTAGTGCCTTTAGTGGTTCCTATACCTGTAATGTTTCTTGGATTATTTACAAGCGGTATTCAAGCTCTTATTTTTGCAACTTTAGCTGCGGCTTATATAGGTGAATCCATGGAGGGGCATCATTGACTAATTTTCGAAATAGTTTTTAGAGAATCGCCTTGGTGAACATAAATATAAACATATCTAGACAAAGGGGTCTATACGATCTCGAGGACTAGTAAAAAAGATTACGATATTCGAGAATTGTAAAAAAAAGGAAAGAGATCTAAAAGATCTTTTTCCTAAACCTCATTTTACCAATTTAGCCCCCCTTCCAATTCAATGAATATTCTCTTTAGAGTGATAGTGTCTTGATTGTTTTATTCATTCAATTCCAATTTTAAGAGTCATAATCCGAATAAGAATTCTTTATTTGATTTGTTTACAATATGATTTGATTTGTTTACAATATGCGATTAGATTTTTCTAGAGCCATTCCCATTTCAGTCAGGTTTTTTATTCAATTCACCGATTGACCAAAACAAAATATTGAATATTAATAAATAATCAATTACATCAACTTAGATCACTTATATTTTTATACAATGATTTACAATGATTCAGCCTAAGGAATTCGTCCGTTTAGTGTCCATTTAGATTGATTCTATCCATCTGAGATAATGATAAATAAAAGGAAGAGAAAAGTTTACAGATTACAAAAAAAAATGGGTTGTTTAGCAGAGCGGGATCAAACTAGGTGTAGGGAAATATATAATGGCTATAAGCCAACTTTCCTGTGTAGATGTTTTGAAAAATGATTTTCTAATCCGATTGAATCTAAGATATGAAACGAATAGTTGGTTTACGTTATGGACGAAAGACATGTATATGGAATATTAGGCATTAACTAGTTATATATTAGTATTAGTTAGTTATATATTAGTATTAGTTAAAAGATATATCTAATCGGCCATATTACTGGGAGTTTAGATCAAGATTCCAATAAAAGCCCTTCTTTTCGGTTGTAAAACTGTAATTGTGAATTGAATATTGAATAAAGAAATTCAATCCCGAAAAGGAGCGAAGAGTTTGAATTCAAAGAATGGCTCGGAATAAAGAAAGAAATGAAAAAACAAAAGGTTGTATGAATTCACAAAAACGCAATGGGCAGAAACTAAAAATAAAAAATAAATATCAGATATCGAAGTAATTCTAATGATTTAATAATATTATTTATTACTTCAATTTGAAATTTTGAGTTGTTTCGACTGTATGAAAATCTTATCGCTGAAATAATTAAGTCATAGTTTATTGGTTGATTGTATCATTAACCATTTCTTTATTTTGTTGCGAGGAATTTATTATGAATCCATTGATTTCTGCCGCTTCCGTTATTGCTGCTGGGTTGGCCGTTGGGCTTGCTTCTATTGGACCTGGGGTTGGTCAAGGTACTGCTGCAGGCCAGGCTGTAGAAGGTATTGCGAGACAGCCCGAGGCGGAGGGAAAAATACGAGGTACTTTATTACTTAGTCTGGCTTTTATGGAAGCTTTAACAATTTATGGATTGGTTGTTGCATTAGCACTTTTATTTGCGAATCCTTTTGTTTAATCCTAAAAATACGTATTTTTTTATTTTATTGACTTGTGCTTGATGCTTGCTTTTTCAAATTATATCAAGATTTAACTCTTTATTTATTTTTCTTTATTTATTTTTCTTTATTTATTTTTAGTGGGACAATTATGGTATGGGAAGGACTGATTTGAGAATGAGGAAGTAGTATACGAACGAACTCGCTTTCTTCCTTCCCCCTTCTTAGTCCAATCAAAACCTTTTTTAGGAAGTGTTGCAGGACAAATAAAAATTCGCAATTAACACGAGACCTAGTACCAAATTATAATAAATATTGTTCTTATTAGAAATTCTAAATTTCTAATTACCGAAAAAAGGTAAGTAAATGAATAGAATACAGATAAATGCATAAAAGAACAATAATATAGAAAATATCAATATAAATATGTATATAGAAAAATAGAAATATATAGAATAAAAAAGATAATTTAATTAATCTGGCTATATCTATAAAATAAGAGGAGATCCATATGAAAACTATAACCGACTCTTTCGTTTCTTTTGGTCACTGGCCATCCGCCGGGAGCTTCGGGTTTAATACCGATATTTTAGCAACAAATCTAATAAATCTAAGTGTAGTTCTTGGTGTATTGATTTTTTTTGGAAAGGGAGTGTGTGCGAGTTGTTTATTTCAAGAATACGCTGGATTGAACCAGACGACCTCTTTTTTTTTTCGGTTTAACTAGGAAAGAAAAGGTGCATGGTCCTGCGAATTACTTCTGAATAAATTAATAAATGAATAAATTAATAAGAAAATCGTTAAGAACCATAGCATTTCGCGGTTCATTGGTAAATAGACTTTGATTCTCTATCAACCAATAACGTGGGGCCATTAATTTAATATGGTTAAAGCTAAACTGTTTGAAGTCCGGATGCAGCAAAGTACTCTTTCTACTACTATGTTAATAGATAAATGGGTTCAAAATTAAAAATGAATAGTTGGAAATTGTTTTCGATAGAGAACACTCATGTCGAAAAAAAAATGATTTGAACCCTCCTTTTTTTCGAAAAACGGGGATCTCCTCCATTCTTATCCAATGCTGAATCGATAACCTATGCATAAAGTAAATTCTTTGGATTGGAAGAAAAGAAAAAAAAAAAAAAAAAGAAACAACTTTACTGACAATTATAATTATGTAGTTGACTGAGAATTAGTTAGTTGGTCAGAAGAGTCCTCCGAGTATT